TTAAAAATAAGCTAAATAAAGCTTTTGGGTTCATACCCCAAATATAAAGGAAATACCTTTTTTTTTAAAATAAAGTGCCTGATTAAAGGATTATTCTGATAGAATAAATTAAGTAAATAAATTTACCTTTATTATATTTTATAGAATCAAACTATATCTTATAATATCAAAAATTATTGTGCATCTTACACTAAAATATAAATAATAAATTAATGAATTATTTAAATTCAATAAAAGAAAATATTTTCTTATTTTAAATTTATTTTACATATAATTCCCCCAAAATATTTTTTTTTTTTTTTTTAATTTTTAGAACATTAATTTCAATTTCCTCAAATTCTTGATTAGGATGTTGAATTGGTTTGGAAATTAATTTACTCTCTTTTATTCCTATTATTTCCAATTCATTTAATTTACTTGCTTCAGAAGCCTCCTTAAAATATTTTTTAACTCAATCTATTGCTTCAATTAATTTTTTATTTTCAATTTTAATAAATATAATTTTAATAAAAAATTTCGAAACAAATTTAACTATTTCAATTATAATAAATTCTTCATTACTTATAAAAATAGGGTCAGTACCTTTCCATTTTTGATTTCCTATTATCATTGAAGGTCTATCTTGATTCAATAGTTTTATTTTAATAACATGGCAAAAAATTTCCCCCATAATTTTATTATCATATTATTTTAATAGAAATTTTATTATAATCATTATTATTTTTAATATTATAATTGGAGCAATTGGAGGATTAAATCAAACTTCCTTACGTAAACTTCTAGCATTTTCTTCTATTAATAACTTAGGATGAATAATTATAGCAATTTTAATTAGAGAAAATTTATGAATATTTTATTTTTATTTTTATTCTTTCCTTATTAGAATTATATGTTTATTATTTTATAGTCTTAATATATTTTATATTAATCAACTTTTTATTAATAATATAAATTTTATAATTAAAATTAATTTATTAATTAATTTTTTATCCTTAGGGGGTTTACCCCCTTTTATTGGATTTTTTCCTAAATGAATTATTATTAATTTTTTAATTAATAATAATTTTTATTTTATAACATTTATTTTTGTAATAATAAGATTAATCACATTATTTTTTTATATTCGTATTATCTATTCTTGCTTTATATTTAATTATTTTAAAATAAAATGATTTAAAATTTTTATTAAAAATAACTTATTTTTAATTATTAATTTTTTTTCTTTTATTTCTATTAGAGGAATAATTTTTAGAACTTTTTTTTTTATGTAAAAATTTTAAGGTTTTAAGTTAAATAAACTAATAATCTTCAAAATTATTTATAAAGAAAATAATTGTTCTTTAAGCCTTAATAATAAATTATTATTCCTTAAAATTTGCAATTTTATATCACTATTTGACTATAAGACTTAATAAAAGAGAAATATCTCGTAAATAAATTTACAATTTATCGCTTAATCTCAGCCATTTTATTACAGCGAAAATGACTTTATTCAACAAATCATAAAGATATTGGAACATTATATTTTATTTTTGGAATTTGAGCAGGAATAGTAGGAACTTCATTAAGATTATTAATTCGGGCAGAATTAGGTAACCCAGGATCTTTAATTGGAGATGATCAAATTTATAATACTATTGTCACAGCTCATGCTTTTATTATAATTTTTTTTATAGTAATACCTATTATAATTGGAGGATTTGGAAATTGATTAGTTCCCTTAATATTAGGTGCCCCAGATATAGCATTCCCCCGTATAAATAATATAAGTTTCTGACTTTTACCCCCTTCTTTAACTCTCTTAATTTCAAGAAGAATTGTAGAAAATGGAGCAGGAACTGGATGAACAGTTTACCCCCCACTTTCATCTAATATTGCACATGGAGGAAGATCAGTAGATTTAGCTATTTTTTCTCTACATTTAGCTGGAATTTCTTCTATTTTAGGAGCAATTAACTTTATTACAACAATTATTAATATACGACTTAATAATATATCTTTTGATCAAATACCTTTATTTGTTTGAGCTGTTGGAATTACAGCTTTTTTACTACTTTTATCTTTACCAGTTTTAGCTGGAGCAATTACTATATTATTAACTGACCGAAATTTAAATACTTCTTTTTTTGATCCTGCAGGAGGAGGAGATCCAATTTTATATCAACACTTATTTTGATTTTTTGGACATCCTGAAGTTTATATTTTAATTTTACCAGGATTTGGAATAATTTCTCATATTATTTCACAAGAAAGAGGAAAAAAAGAAACTTTTGGATGTTTAGGTATAATTTATGCAATAATAGCTATTGGCTTATTAGGTTTTATTGTTTGAGCACATCATATATTTACTGTTGGTATAGATATTGATACTCGAGCATATTTTACTTCAGCTACTATAATTATTGCCGTACCTACAGGAATTAAAATTTTTAGTTGATTAGCAACTCTTCATGGAACACAAATTAATTATAGTCCTTCAATATTATGAAGATTAGGATTTGTTTTTTTATTTACTGTTGGAGGTTTAACAGGAGTTGTTTTAGCTAATTCTTCAATTGATATTACTCTTCATGATACATATTATGTAGTAGCTCATTTTCATTATGTTCTTTCTATAGGAGCAGTATTTGCAATTTTAGGGGGATTTGTTCATTGATATCCTTTATTTACAGGATTAAATATAAATCCTTATTTATTAAAAATTCAATTTTTTATTATATTTGTTGGGGTAAACCTAACTTTCTTCCCTCAACATTTTTTAGGGCTTGCAGGTATACCTCGTCGTTATTCTGATTATCCGGATTCTTATATTACTTGAAATATTATCTCTTCCTTAGGTTCTTATATCTCTTTATTAGCAGTAATATTTATTTTAATTATTATTTGAGAATCTATAATTAATCAACGAATTGCTTTATTTACTTTAAATCTTTCTTCTTCTATTGAATGATATCAAAATCTACCACCAGCTGAACATTCATATAATGAACTTCCAATTTTAAGTAATTTCTAATATGGCAGATTATATGTAATGGATTTAAACCCCATTTATAAAGGTTTATCCTTTTTTTAGAAATGGCAACATGATCTAACTTTAATTTACAAAATGGAGCTTCTCCTTTAATAGAACAAATTATTTTTTTCCATGACCATACTTTAATTATTTTAATTATAATTACTATTTTAGTAGGTTATTTAATATTAAGATTATTATTTAATAAATATATTAATCGATTTTTATTAGAAGGTCAAATAATTGAATTAATTTGAACTATTTTACCAGCAATTACTTTAATTTTTATTGCCCTCCCATCCCTACGATTACTTTATTTACTTGATGAACTAAATAACCCTTTAATTACTTTAAAATCTATTGGACATCAATGATATTGAAGATATGAATATTCTGATTTCAATAATATTGAATTTGACTCTTATATAATTCCTATTAATGAATTAAATTCTAATAATTTTCGTTTATTAGATGTTGATAATCGAATTATTTTACCTATAAATAATCAAATTCGTATTATAGTAACTGCAACTGATGTAATTCACTCTTGAACAATCCCATCATTAGGTGTAAAAGTAGATGCTAACCCAGGACGCCTAAATCAAACTAATTTCTTTATAAATCGACCAGGAATTTTTTATGGCCAATGTTCTGAAATCTGTGGAGCTAATCATAGTTTCATACCAATTGTAATTGAAAGAATTTCAATTAAAAATTTTATTAATTGAATTAATAATTATTCTTCATTAGATGACTGAAAGCAAGTACTGGTCTCTTAAACCATTTTATAGTAAATTAGCAATTACTTCTAATGATTTTTTAAAAAAGATTAGTTAAATTTTATATAACATAAATATGTCAAATTTAAATTATTACCTAAAAGTAATATCTTTTTATTCCCCAAATAATACCTATTAATTGAATTATATCTTTATTCTTATTTATTATTATTTTTATAATTTTTAATATAATAAATTATTTTATTTTTAATTATAAATTTAATAATAATTTAATTAATAATTTTAAAAAAAAAAAAATAAATTGAAAATGATAAGAAATTTATTTTCAATTTTTGATCCTTCAACTAATATTTTTAATTTATCTCTTAACTGATTAAGAACTATTTTAGGAATTTTATTTATTCCTTATTCATTTTGATTAACTCCTAATCGACATCATATATTTTGAAATTTTATTTTAATTAAACTACATAATGAATTTAAAACTTTATTAAAAAATAATTATTTTCAAGGATCAACAATTATTTTTATTTCAATATTTTCCTTTGTATTATTCAATAATTTTTTAGGGTTATTCCCATATATTTTTACAAGAACTAGTCATTTAAATTTATCATTATCTATTTCTTTACCATTATGATTAAGATTTATAATTTATGGATGAATTAATAATACACAAAATATATTTATTCATATAATTCCTCAAGGAACACCTACTATTTTAATACCATTTATAGTTTTAATTGAAACAATTAGAAATATTATTCGACCAGGAACTTTAGCTGTTCGTCTAACAGCAAATATAATTGCTGGACATCTTTTAATAACCCTCTTAAGAGGTACTGGGCCTTCAATACCTTCTTATCTAATTATAATACTTATTTTAATTCAAATTCTCTTAATAATTTTAGAATCAGCAGTTGCTGTAATTCAATCTTATGTAATTGCAATTTTAAGAACTCTTTATTCTAGTGAAGTAAATTAATGAAAACAACATTTAATCACCCATTTCATTTAGTAGATTATAGCCCATGACCTTTAACTGGAGCAATTGGGGTTATAACATTAGTCACAGGAATAGTAAAATGATTCCATAATTTTAATATAAATTTACTTATTTTAGGATATTTTATTGTAATTTTAACTATATATCAATGATGACGAGACATTTGCCGAGAAGGAACACTTCAAGGTAAACATACTATTCTTGTAACAAAAGGACTTCGTTGAGGTATAATTTTATTTATTGTATCAGAAATTTTTTTTTTTTTATCATTCTTTTGAGCTTTTTTTCATAGAAGTTTATCTCCTAATATTGAAATTGGAGCAATATGACCTCCCTTAAATATTTTACCATTTAACCCATTCCAAATTCCTTTACTTAATACTATTATTTTAATTAGATCAGGAGTATCAGTAACATGAGCCCATCATGCTTTAATAGAAAATAACAATACTCAAACAACTCAAAGTCTTTTTTTTACAATTATATTAGGTATTTATTTTACTATTTTACAAGCTTATGAATATATTGAAGCACCTTTTACAATTGCAGATAGAATTTATGGATCAACATTTTTTATGGCAACAGGATTCCATGGTCTTCATGTTATAATTGGAACAATTTTTTTAATTACTTGTTTAATTCGTCATTTAAATAACCACTTCTCAAAAAATCACCACTTTGGATTTGAAGCTGCAGCCTGATATTGACATTTTGTTGACGTAGTATGATTATTCCTTTATATTTCTATTTATTGATGAGGAAATTAATTATTTATATAATATATTTAGTATATTTGATTTCCAATCAAAAAGTTTAATAATTTTTAATATAAATAATTATTTTATTAAATAATATTCTAATTATAATTTTTATTATTTCTAATATTATAATATTCTTATCTATTATTTTATCTAAAAAATCTTTATTAGACCGAGAAAAATGTTCCCCATTTGAATGTGGATTTGATCCAAAATCATGTGCTCGAATTCCTTTTTCCTTACATTTTTTTTTAATTACTATAATTTTTTTAATTTTTGACGTAGAAATTGCATTAATTTTTCCAATTATCCCCTTATTTAAAATAGTAAATTTTTTAGTATGAACTAAAATTAGAATTTTTTTTATTATTATTTTATTAATTGGATTATACCATGAATGAAACCAAAATATATTAAATTGAATTAATTAAAAATTATTTATTTTAATAAGGATTATAGTTTAAAAAAAAACATTTGATTTGCATTCAAAAAATATTGAACTTATATCAATTTATCTTAAAATATGAAGCAAAATTGCATTTAATTTCGACTTAAAAGATAGAGTTTATATTACTCCTTATTTATTTTATATATATATATATATATATATTAATTGAAACCAAAATAGAGGTATATCACTGTTAATGATAAAATTGAATAAATATTCCAATTAAAAATCTTAAAGGAAATATAAAGTTATAAAATTAAGCTGCTAACTTAATTTTTAGTGGTTAAATTCCATTAATATTTCTTCTTTTTTCATATATATATATTATTATATATATATATATATATTTTATATAGTTTAATAATTAAAACATTACATTTTCATTGTAAAAATAAAAAAATATTTTTTATAAAAATTTAATATTTATTTAAAGATAAATTTATCTCCTTAATATCTTCAATATTATACTCTTAATTTATAAGCTATTTAAATAAAATATTAATAATATCAATAAACAAATAATAATTCAAATAATAAATCTAAATAAATAAATTTTAAAATTATTTATTTGTAAGATATTAATAAATATTGAATATTTTTTCATAATTATTATTAATCCTATACCTCTATAAACTTCACTTCACCCTAAATCAATATTTTTTAATAAATTTCCACCTAAATTAAGAAAATTATATCTAACTCCATAAGTTGATAAATTAGGTATAAATCATATTAAACAAAAAAAATTTCTTAAATTATAAGTTAATAAAAACTTATTTAAAGAATAAATATTTATATTTCTTACAAAATAACCTAAAATTCCTCCTAATAATCTAATATAAATCACTATTATTTTTAAATTAAATGGTAAATAAATTATATAAGGATAAGAAAAAATTAATCAACTTAATATTCTCCCTCTTAGTACACTTATAAATAATAAAATAAATATTCTTTTTAATATAATAAAATCTTCATCATATAAATTATAAACTCTTAATAAATTATAATCATTAATTATTAAATATATTATTAAACGAAAACTATAAAATATAGTTAATCCTGTAGAGATATAATATAATAAAAAAACTATTAAATTTAAATTTCTAAATCTTACTATCTCTAAAATTATATCCTTTGAATAAAACCCTGCTAAAAAAGGAATTCCACATAAAGCTATATTTGAAATATTTATACATAAAGAAGTTAAAGGAATAAAATATCTAATCCCCCCTATATAACGAATATCTTGAATATCATTTATTAAATGAATAATTATACCAGCACATATAAATAATAAAGCTTTAAATATAGCATGTGTCAATAAATGAAAAAACGCCAAAATAGGTATTCCTATTCTTAAAATTCTTATTATTAATCCTAATTGTCTTAAAGTAGATAAAGCAATAATTTTTTTTAAATCAAATTCATAATTAGCAGAAATTCCAGCTATAAATATAGTTAAGCCAGATAATAATAATAACAATTTTATAAAAAATATTTCAATTAATAAATTATTAAATCGAATCAATAAATACACCCCAGCAGTTACTAAAGTCGAAGAATGAACTAAAGCTGAAACAGGTGTTGGGGCAGCTATAGCAGCAGGTAATCAAGATCTAAAAGGAATTTGAGCTCTTTTAGTTATAGCAGCTAAAATAATCATACTTCCAATTATCTTTATTTCAAAATCAATTTTTATCAAATCTAAATAAAAAATATAATTTCATCTGCCATAATTTATTATTCAAGAAATAACTATTAAAATTAATACATCACCAATACGATTTGATAAAGCAGTTAATATTCCAGCATTATAAGATTTTAAATTTTGATAATAAACTACTAAACAATAAGAAACTAAACCTAAACCATCTCAACCTAATAAAATTCTAATAATATTTGGTCTAATAATTAATAATAATATAGAAAATACAAATAATAAAACTAAAATAATAAAACGAAATAAATTTAACTCAGATCTTATATAACTTTTACTATAATAAATAACTACAGAAGAAATTAATAAAACAAATATTATAAATAATAAAGATATCCAATCTAATAAAATAGATATTACAACTCTTAATGAATTTAAAGAAATAATTTCCCATTCAAAAAAAATAGATACATTATTTATAATAAAATATAAACTAAAAAAAAAACTTATTATACTAAAAAAAAATAAAAGAAAGAAAGAAAGAAAACAAATACAATATTTTATATTAATAATTTAAAATGATTTCATCATATTTTTGATACCACAAATCAATATTTTATTTATTAAATTATTTAAATAAAATCAAATTATAAAATAATCAACTTTTAAAATTAAAATATTTAAAGGAAATCAATGTAATATTAATATTAAATATTCACGAGAAACACCAGTATAATATCTATAAATTCCTTGATAATAATTACCATGTTGAATATAAGAATATAAATATAATCTATAACCAGCTCTGAAAAAAGAAATTAATATTAATATAATTATAGAAAATCATGATCATCTTAATAATCTATTAATTAAACTAATTTCCCCTATCAAATTCAAACTTGGGGGAGCTGCTATATTAGAAGATAATAATAAAAATCACCATAATCTTATTGAAGGTATAAAACTTATTATACCCTTATTAATATATAATCTTCGTCTATGTAAACGCTCATATAAAATATTAGCTAAACAAAATATTCCTGATGAACATAACCCATGACCAATTATCAAAATATAAGAACCTATATAACCTCAATAATTTATAACTATAATCCCTCTAATGACAATTCTTATATGGGCAACAGAAGAATATGCAATTAAAGATTTAATATCAACTTGACAAAAACATTTTAATCTAATATAAAATCCTCCTAATAATCTAATAATAATTCATAAATAATTTAATTTTATATTAATTTCTTGTAAAAAAATTATAATTCGCAATAATCCATAACCTCCTAATTTTAATATAATTCCAGCTAGAATTATAGAACCTGAAACAGGAGCTTCAACATGAGCTTTAGGTAATCATAAATGAACAAAATATATAGGTATTTTTACTAAAAAAGCTATTACCATAGAAAAATATAAAATATAATAATTTAAACTTAAAAATTTTAAAAAATAAATTATTAAACAATTTATATTATTAAAAATATAAAAAATACCAATTAATAAAGGTAAAGAAACAAATAAAGTATAAAATAAAAGATATATCCCTGCCTGAATTCGCTCAGGTTGATACCCTCATCCAATAATTAATAACAATGTTGGAATTAATCTCCCCTCAAAAAATAAATAAAATATAAATAAATTTATAACTCTAAAAGTCAAATATAATATAATTAATAAAAAAATAATATTAAATAAAAAAAAATTAATATAAAAATTCTCTTTAAATAAATTTTCTCTAGATATAATTATTAAAATAACAATTCAAATTCTTAATAAAATTAAACCATATGATATAATATCAACAGATATTATATATCTAATATTACAAAAATTTATAATTCTAATATTTAAATTTATAAATAAAAATATTATTAATATTAATATTATTTGAACCATTCAAAATATATTTTTTATAAAACATAAAGGTATTATAAAAATTATTATTATTAAAAATTTTATCATTAATTATTATTTAATAATTATTTTTTTTTATAATAAATTTTATCATTAATTATTATTTAATAATTATTTTTTTTTATAATAAATTAAATCTTTGAAAATAATCATTACCATGAGTACGAATTATAGAAACTAAAATAGATAAACCTAAAGCCCCCTCACATACAGAAAAAACTAAAAAAACTATTAATATATATATATTATATTCAATTAATATTAAAAAAATTAATATAAAAAAAAAAATTCTTAATACTAAAAATTCTAATCTTAATAAAACAATTAATAAATGTTTACGTTTAGAAACAAAAATCAAATTACCAATAAAATATATTATAATAAAAATAACTCAAATATTTAAAATTATCATTTTACATTTATTAAATAATGTTTTTATAATTTAAAAAAAAAATATTGGTCTTGTAAATCAAAAATAAGTAATTTACTTTAAAAACTTCAAAGAAAAAGAATTTCTTTATCTATAATCCCCAAAATTATTATTTTAATTAAACTACTCTTTGAATAAATGACAAAAATATTCTTATCGTTAATAATTATTATATTATCAATTATAATATTTTTTTTTAATAATCCTTTATCTATAGGATTAATAATCTTATTACAAACTTTATTAACTTGTTTATTATCTGGAATAATAATTAAAACCTATTGATTTTCTTATATTTTATTTTTAACATTTTTAGGGGGATTATTAGTATTATTTATTTACGTATCAAGAATTGCTTCTAATGAACTTTTTAATATATCAATTATTATAAAATCTTTTTTTTTTATTTGTATTTTAATTATTTTTATAATTCAAATTCTTTACATAAATAATCTTTTATGAATAAACTTTTCTAAAAATTCAGATATAGAAAATTTTATATATATATATATTAATATAAATATTGAAAATAAAATTAATTTAAATAAATTATATAATAATCAAACATTTTTAATAATAATAATATTAGTAATTTATTTATTTATTACTTTAATTGCAGTTGTAAAAATTACTAATATCTTTTATGGTCCATTACGATCTTCCCTTTAAATTAATGACAAATAAATATTTACCAATTCGAAAAACTCATCCAATTATTAAAATTATTAATAATTCTCTAATTGATTTACCATCACCTTCTAATATTTCTTTATGATGAAATTTTGGATCTTTATTAGCTTTATGCTTAATTATTCAAATTTTAACTGGATTATTTTTAACCATATATTATACAGCTAATATTGAATTAGCTTTTTTCAGAGTAAACTATATTTGCCGAAATGTAAATTATGGTTGATTAATTCGAACTCTACATGCAAATGGAGCTTCTTTTTTTTTTATTTGTATTTATCTTCATATTGGACGAGGAATTTATTATGAATCCTTTAATTTAATATATACATGAATAGTTGGGGTAATAATTTTATTTTTATTGATAGCAACAGCATTTATAGGATATGTTTTACCTTGAGGACAAATATCATTTTGAGGAGCAACAGTAATTACTAATCTTTTATCAGCAATCCCTTATCTAGGATCTATATTAGTTAACTGAATTTGAGGGGGATTTGCAGTTGATAATGCAACTTTAACTCGATTTTATACTTTTCATTTTTTATTACCATTTATTATTTTAATAATAACTATAATTCATTTACTTTTTTTACATCAAACAGGATCTAATAATCCACTAGGATTAAATAGAAACTTAGATAAAATTCCTTTTCATCCATTTTTTACATTCAAAGATTTAATTGGATTTATTATTATTTTATTTTTATTAGTAATATTAACATTAATTAACCCATATTTATTAGGAGATCCTGACAACTTTATCCCCGCCAATCCTCTTGTTACCCCAGTACATATCCAACCAGAATGATATTTTTTATTTGCCTACGCTATTCTTCGATCAATCCCAAATAAATTAGGGGGAGTTATTGCTCTAATCATATCTATTTTAATTTTAATTATTTTACCTCTAACCTTTAATAAAAAAATTCAAGGAATTCAATTTTATCCTATTAACCAAATTTTATTTTGATTATTAGTAATAATAATTATTCTACTAACATGAATTGGAGCCCGACCAGTAGAAGATCCTTATATTATTACAGGACAATTATTAACTATTTTTTATTTTTCATATTTTATTATTAATCCAATTATCAATAAAATATGAGATAATTTACTATTTAATAAATAAATTAATGAGCTTGTAAAAGCATTTGTTTTGAAAACTTAAGAAAGAATAAGTAATTCTATTAATTTATACTAAAAATATTATAATAATAAAATTATTTAAAGAAAAATTTTTACACCTAAAAAAAATAATAAAAAATTTAATGAAATAGGTAAATAACTTTTTCAAGCTAAATATATAAGTTTATCATATCGATAACGAGGTAAAGTTCCACGAACTCAAATAAATAAAAAAGAAATAAAAAATAACTTTAAATAAAAAAAAATTCTTAATACATATCCACCTAAATATAATAAAACAAATAATAATCTTATAAATAAAATTCTAGAATATTCAGCTAAAAAAATTAAAGCAAATCCCCCTCTTCTATATTCTACATTAAACCCTGAAACTAACTCTCTTTCACCTTCAGCAAAATCAAATGGAGTACGATTAGTTTCTGCTAATCTTGAAGATATTCAACATAAACTTAAAGGAAATATTAAAAAAATAAATCAAATATTTATTTGATAATAATAAAAATTTATTATATTAAAATCTATAATTATAATAATATTAGATATAAAAATTAATGCTAATCTTACTTCATAAGAAATAGTTTGAGCCACAGCCCGTAAACCCCCTAATAAAGCATAATTAGAGTTAGAAGATCAACCAGCAATTATAACAGTATAAACTCCTAATCTTGTACAACAAAAAAAAAATAAAACACCCAAATTAAATCTTACCATATTAAAATAATAAGGAATTAATATTCAAACTATTAAAGATAATAAAAATCTAACTACTGGAGAAAAATAATAAGATATATAATTAGAAAAATTAGGATAAGTTTGTTCTTTAGTAAATAATTTAATTGCATCTGAAAAAGGTTGAAAAATCCCTATTAAACCAACTTTATTAGGACCTTTTCGAATTTGAATATAACCTAAAACTTTTCGTTCTAATAAAGTTAAATATGCAACCCCAATTAAAACCCCTAAAATTAAAATCAATAAACCTAAAAAAATTATATATATATCCTTTAATAACATTTACTATATATATAATTTAACTTTATATATTTATGATTTCTAAAACCATTACATTTTTCTGCCAAAATAGTTTTAAAATTCTTAATTTAAATTATATTTATATATATATATATATATATATATATATATATTATATTAGTAATATTCAATTAAATAAATTTAATTTTAATATTTATTCCTTTCGTACTAAAATATAAAAATTTATAAAAGATAGAAACCAACCTGGCTCACACCGGTTTGAACTCAGATCATGTAAGATTTTAATGATCGAACAGATCAAAATTTTAAACTTTTGCATTTAAATTTTATCTTAATCCAACATCGAGGTCGCAAACTTTTTTTTTTATTTGAACTAAAAAAAAAAATTACGCTGTTATCCCTAAGGTAATTTTTTCTTTTAATCAATAATATTGGATCATTTATTCACTTATTTATGTTTTTAAATAAAAAAAGTTATTTTTATTTTTTTATCACCCCAACAAAATATTTTTATTAATTTTAATTTTAATTTTACAAATAATATCAATTAAAAATAAATATTAAACTCTATAGGGTCTTCTCGTCTTTTTATTATATTTCAACTTTTTAATTGAAAAATTAAATTCTAATTTTTAAAATAAGAGACAGTTTATATTTCATCCAATCTTTCATACAAGTCATCAATTAAATGACTACTGATTATGCTACCTTTGTACAGTCAAAATACTGCAGCCCTTTAATATTAAATCAGTGGGCAGATTAGACTTTAAATAATTTTCAAAAAGACATGTTTTTGATAAACAAGTGAATATAAATATTTGCCGAATTCCTTTTATTTAATTTTAAATTATTAAAATTATATTTAATTTATAAATATACTAATTTTATCATTATAACTAATTTTTATTAATTAAAAATTTATTTTTTCATAAAAATATAAATTAAATTTAAAATTTTATTAAACTTGAAATTATTTATAATAAAATAAAATTTATTAACAATATAAATTATAAAATTTTCAATTTATAATTAAAAATTATTATATAAATTTTAATTTAAAGCTTATCCCTTAAAATATAAAAATTTTAAAAAAAAAAATTTATTAATGAATTTTTTTTTTATTAAAATTTTAAAATTAAATTTTTTTCTAAAAAAACTAGATATATTTAAAAACGATTAACATATCATTTCCAATTAATTATTTAAAATATTTATGCTACAATAACTTTATTAATTAATTATCTCTTTTAAATTCGAGAAATTTTTTACTAAAAATTTTTTTTAATAAACTCTGATACACAAGATACATTAAATAAAAATTACTTTAAAATAATTTATATATTTCAAAATATTTCAAAATTCTCCCACAATACTAATTTACTATAAATTTTTCAATTTTTTCTATTAAAATACTTTAACCCCCATTAAATATTTTAATTATAAAAATTCTTTTATTAATTATAAATTAATTAATTTGCCCCCCTCAAATTAATTAATTTATATTAATATCTTTTCAATGTAAATGAAATACTTAACAAGCTCTAATTTGTCTTTCTAGAAACACTTTCCAGTACCCCTACTTTGTTACGACTTATTTCAATTTAATATATAAAATATACTTTTTATATGAAAGCGACGGGCAATATGTACATACTTTAATTTTTAATCATTTTATTAAATTAAATAAAATTACATTTAAATCCACCTTCAATTAAATTTTAAAAATTAATATTCATATAAATTAATTTATTGTAATCCATTATATTCTTAATTATAATCTGCATCTTGATCTGATTTAAATTTTTATAAAAAATTTAAAATATTATTTTTATTAAAAAATATTTTTTTAACAACGATATACAAAATAATAAATTAAGTAAATTTATTCGTGGATTATCAATTATTAAACAGATTCCTCTAAATGAACTAAAATACCGCCAACTTATTTAAGTTTCAATAAATTATTATTTACTATTTTAGTATTATAAATTTAAATTTTAATAATAGGGTATCTAATCCTAGTTTTTCATAAAATTTATTAAATCATAATTTACTATAAATTTTAATTAAATTAAAATTTCACTTAATAATTTAAAATTTTAAATATAATTCATTATTTATTAATTAATTACCTATAAAATTTAATTTAACTTTTGTAAAATACCGCCAACTTATTTAAGTTTCAATAAATTATTATTTACTATTTTAGTATTATAAATTTAAATTTTAATAATAGGGTATCTAATCCTAGTTTTTCATAAAATTTATTAAATCATAATTTACTATAAATTTTAATTAAATTAAAATTTCACTTAATAATTTAAAATTTTAAATATAATTCATTATTTATTAATTAATTACCTATAAAATTTAATTTAACTTTTGTATAACCGCAACTGCTGGCACAAAATTTGTTATTAATTTTAATATAACTAAATCTTAATTTCTTAAATTTTTAATATTAATTACTACCATTATATTAATTAACTTTAATTATTTTTTAAATAATTAAAATTTAACACTAAAATTTATATGTAAAATAAATTTAAAATAAATTTTTTAAACTATAAAACTTTTACTTATATACAATTTTTTTTAAATAGAATTTTTTTTTTCTTTTTTTTATATTAAAATATTTATTATTAATTATAAATATTAATTAATTAATAATATAAGTTATTAAATATTGAATAATTTCTCTTTTTTCCTTTTTATAATATTCATATTAAAAACATACTTGGAAATTAAATTTTAATAATTCTTATATTTAACTATATATATATATAATTATTATTTATTTTCTTACATTAAGTTAAAGAATAATAAATATAATAATATATTAAAAATTTAATATATATATATATATTAATATAATATAAGAATTGATTTATTAATTAACTTATACCATTTTTAATAATTTTACATATAAATAAATAAA